AATAAAGTAAGCTAAAAATAAGCTAGTGGGTTCATACCCCAAATATGATTTTATAATCCTTTATTAATTTTTTTTAAAAGAATCATATTATGAATTTTAACAATTACCATTATAATAACTATTTCTTCTAATTTTTGATTTATTTATTGGTTAATAATAGAAATTAATTTAATAGCTTTTATTCCAATTATAAATAATTATAAATTAAAAAATTATCTTTCAATTATTACTTATTTTATTGTTCAATCTTTCTCATCTACACTATTTTTTTTTTCATCTTCTTTTTTCATATTAAATAATACATTATTATTTATTAATATTCTTAATATTGCTATTTTAATTAAATTAGCAATTATTCCATTTCATTATTGAATTTTATTAATAAGAGAATCCCTTGATTTTTTTTCATTATTTATTTTACTAACAATACAAAAAATAATTCCTTTATTAATTATTGAAAAATTCATAACAAAATTGGCACTATACTTAGTTATTTTTTCTACTATTTTTAGTTCAATATTGATAATAAAATTAAAACTTTTCAAAAAAATTTTAATTTTATCATCAATTTCCCATTTAGGATGAATTCTTACAATAATTTTTTATAAAATTAACTTTTGAATTTCATATTTATTTATCTATGCTTTAATTATTAATTCATTAGTTAAAACCTGTCAAATTTTTAATATTTATTCAATTAATAAAATAATAATAATAAAAATAAGTTATAAAATTAAATTACATTTAGTAAGAAATATAATATCCCTTGGCGGTATACCCCCTTTTATAGGATTTTTTATTAAAACATTTTCAATTTTAATTTTAATGAAATATACAATTATTTTTATCTTTATTCTTATTATTTCTTCCCTTATTAATTTATTTATTTATATTCGATTTGTATCTTCTTTTTTTTTCCTAAGAATTAAAAATACTAAAAACTTATTTTTCATTTTTAATTTTAAAAAATTTTTTTTTAAAATTAACTTAATTATGCTTATTTTTATATTAAATATATTTTTAACATAAAAAGATTTTAAGTTAAAAAAACTATTTGCCTTCAAAGTAAAAAATATTTTAAATAAATCTTAGTAAAAGAAAATTTCCATAAATAAATTTACAATTTATCGCCTTAATCAGCCATTTTACCGCGATGATTATATTCAACAAATCATAAAGACATTGGAACAATATACTTAATTTTTGGATCATGAGCCGGAATATTAGGCTTAAGTATAAGAATTTTAATTCGAATAGAATTAGCAAATCCAGGTACATTAATTGGTAATGATCAAATTTATAACGTAATTGTAACAGCCCATGCTTTTGTTATAATTTTTTTCATAGTTATACCTATTATAATTGGAGGATTTGGCAATTGATTAGTTCCAATCATATTAGGGTCCCCAGATATAGCATTTCCTCGAATAAATAACATAAGATTTTGATTATTACCTCCTTCTCTTTTTTTACTGTTAAATTCATCTTTAATTGAATCAGGAGCAGGAACTGGATGAACAGTTTACCCTCCACTTTCTTCAAACTTATCTCATTACGGACCTTCAGTTGATTTAGCTATTTTTTCTTTACATCTTGCAGGTGCATCATCAATTCTTGGGGCCATTAATTTTATTACAACTATTATTAATATACGATCAATTGGATTAACAATAGAACGTATACCTTTATTTGTTTGATCTGTTTTAATTACAGCAATTTTACTATTACTTTCACTTCCAGTTCTTGCTGGGGCAATTACCATATTGTTAACAGATCGAAATTTTAATACTTCATTTTTTGACCCTTCAGGCGGTGGAGATCCAATTCTTTATCAACATCTATTTTGATTCTTTGGACATCCTGAAGTTTATATTCTTATTCTTCCTGGATTTGGAATAATTTCTCAAATTATTTGTTTTAATACTGGAAAAAAAGAACCTTTTGGAAATTTAGGAATAATTTATGCAATAGCTGCTATTGGATTATTAGGTTTTATTGTATGAGCACATCATATATTTACAGTAGGAATAGATGTTGATACCCGAGCTTATTTTACTTCAGCAACAATAATTATTGCAGTACCTACAGGTATTAAAATTTTTAGGTGACTAGCAACAATACATGGAACTAAAATTAAATTTAATACTTCAGTTTTATGAGCATTAGGATTTGTATTTTTATTTACTGTAGGAGGACTAACAGGCATTATACTTGCTAACTCCTCAATCGATATTATTCTTCATGACACTTACTATGTTGTAGCTCATTTCCATTATGTTCTTTCAATAGGTGCAGTATTTGCAATTATAGGAGGAATTATTCATTGATTTCCAATATTTTTCGGAATAAATTTTAATTCAAGGCTTACAAAAATTCAGTTTTTAATTACTTTCATTGGTGTTAACATAACATTTTTTCCTCAACATTTTTTAGGGCTTGCTGGTATACCCCGACGTTATTCTGACTACCCTGATTTTTTTGCTAAATGAAATTTTGTATCTTCAATTGGAAGAATTACTTCATTAATTGGAGTAATTTTTCTAATTATTATTATTTGAATAGCAATAATTCAAAAAAAAATAATTAATTTTTCTTCTTCAACTAATTCATCAATTGAATGAATATTAAATTTCCCTCCCGCAGAACATTCATTTAATCAAAATAACATTATTTTAAAGTAACACATGATAACTTGATCCCAATTATCATTTCCAGACATAAATTCACCAATTATAGAACAAATAGCTTTCTTTCATGACCACTCAATAATAATTATTATAATAATTACTATCATAACTCTTTATATAATTATCAATATCATAATTAACAATTTAACTAGACGTTCCTTAATGGAAGGGCAAGAAATTGAAATTGTATGAACAATTATTCCAGCTTTAACTTTAATTTTTATTGCTATTCCTTCATTATACTTACTTTATTTAACTGATGAAACTTTCTCCTCACAAATTTCTATTAAAATTTTAGGCCATCAATGATATTGATCTTATGAATATTCTGATTTCAATAAAGAATTCGATGCATTTATAATTCCAGAATCAGATATAATAAATAATTCATTTCGATTATTAGAAACTGATAATAAACTTATTATTCCCATCAATACTAACATTAAATATCTTATTTCATCTATAGATGTAATTCATTCATGAACAGTTCCATCTTTAGGAATTAAAATAGATGCTATTCCTGGTCGTTTAAATCAATGTTTCTCTATTTCTAGACGACCAGGAATATTTTTTGGGCAATGTTCAGAAATTTGTGGTGCAAATCATAGCTTTATACCAATTATAATTGAAATCACTAATATAAAAAATTTTATTAATTTTATTAAACACTCATTGAATGGCTGAAAAATTAAGTGATGGTCTCTTAAACCAATTTATAGTTATTATAACTTTCAATGAAAAAACTAGTTAAATTAATAACAAAAGAATGTCATTCTTTAATTACTAAGGTGTTTTTTAATTCCTCAAATTTTTCCTATAAACTGATTAACTATAACATTATTTTTATTAATTATTTTTTTTTTAATTAAAACAAACATTTATTTTTTCAAAATGAATAAAATAACTTTTAATAAAAAATTTAATAATTTTCTAAAAATAAAAAAGGTTTTTAAATGATAAATAATTTATTTTCAATTTTTGACCCTTCAACATCTTATAATTTTAGATGAAATTGATGCATTATTATTTTATGAATTTTTATAATACCTCATATTTTTTGAATTTCTTCTTCTTTATTTCTAATTTCTTGAAAAAAACTGCTTAAAAATTTTTTTCAAGAAATTAGAAATAACTTAAAAAATTATAAAATAAAAAACAGTTTAATTTTAACTTGTTTTTTTTTTATTATTATATTTAGAAATGTTATAGGTTTATTACCTTATGTATTTACTGCAACTAGGCATTTGGTTATTACAATATTTTTTGCTTTTCCTTTTTGAATAACTTTAATTATTTTTAGGTTTATTAATAAATTTAATAAATCTATGGCTCATCTTGTTCCTTTAGGTTCTCCTATGTTTTTAAGATTTTTTATAGTAATTATTGAAACTGTAAGAAATATAATTCGACCTATTACTTTATCTGTTCGTTTAACTGCTAATATAATTAGAGGCCATTTATTAATTCATTTATTATCTTCTATTTTAAATTTAAGAAAAGTTTTATTTTTTTTTAGAATTCCATTTATACTACTGCTACTTATTCTAGAAACTGCTGTTGCATTAATTCAAAGATTTGTATTTGTTGTTTTAATAACCTTATATATTAATGAAAGTTAACTTATGATATTTCATCCTTTTCATTTAGTAGAAAAAAGTCCTTGACCATTAACAAGGTCTATTTCAGCTTTATCTTTAACTTTAGGATTTATTTGTTATTTTCATAATTTAAATATATATATAATTATAATAGCATTTTGTATAATTTTTTTATCATCTTTTCAGTGATGGCGTGATGTTTCACGGGAAGCGAGTTTTCAAGGTTTCCATACAATTTATGTATTAAAAGGTTTAAAATTAGGAATAATTTTATTTATTTTATCCGAAATTTTTTTTTTTATTTCTTTTTTTTGAGCTTTTTTCCATAGAAGATTATCCCCTAATGTTGAAATTGGAAGAATATGGCCCCCAAAAAACATCATAGCATTTAATCCTTTTGAAATTCCACTTTTAAATTCTACTGTACTTATTTCATCGGGTGTTACTATTACTTGAAGTCATCATGCAATTTTAAATGAAAATTATTTTTCTTCATTAAAGTCTTTATTAATTACTATTATTTTAGGTTTTATTTTTACAATTTTTCAAATTTTTGAATATTTTCAATCTCAATTTAGAATTTCTGATAGAATTTTTGGTTCTACTTTTTTTATAACAACTGGATTTCATGGATTTCACGTTTTAATTGGTACTGTTTTCCTTTTGGTTTCATATATTCGTATTAAAAGACAATTAATTTCTTCTAAACATCATTTTGGTTTTGAAGCTTCCGCATGATATTGACATTTTGTTGATGTAGTTTGATTATTTTTATTTACATTTATGTATTGATGAATTTATTATTTAATTAGTATATAAAGTACATTTAATTTCCAATTAAAAAGTTTTTTAAAAAAATTAAATAATTTTTTATATTTTTAGTATTATTTTATTAATTGTTATAATTTTAATTTTTATTTCTTTTATAATTAAAATAGAAAATTTAAGTAGAAAAGAAAAAAATTCTCCATTTGAATGTGGATTTGACCCATTTTCTTTATCTCGTGTTCCTTTTTCGTTAAAATTTTTTTTAATTGGTATTGTTTTTTTAATTTTTGATGTTGAAATTGTTGTTATTTTACCATTTCCTTTATTAATTAAAATAAAAGAACTATTTTTTATATATTCTTTTATTTTAATTAATATATTAATTTTATTAGGCTTAATTTATGAATTAAATTATTCTATAATTAATTGATTAAAATAGAAAGATAATTAAAGTGATAATTTTTAATTTGCATTTAAAATTTGGAGGTTCCTCTTTCTAATTTTAATATTGTATTATTTTAATATTAATTTGATAATATAAAATAAAGCGATATTTAATTGCATTCAGTTTCGACCTGAAGTTAGAGTTATCTATTTTTTAATAGAAGCCAAAAAGAGGCTTTTCACTGTTAATGAAATAATTGATTATTCCTATTGAGATTAACAGTTTAGGCTTCTAACCTAAAAGAAATGATAAATCATTTAATCTTTAATAATTTAAATGGTGTAATAAACACATAACATTTTCGCTGTTAATTTCCTTTTTGGTTTAAATTTTTTATTTTTATTACAAAAATTGATGCAAATAAAATTTTTATAATTTAAAAAAATAAAATAAATTAAAAATAAAAATATAATTCTTTGTGGTAAAATAATTTTTCAAGCTATTATTATTAATTGATCATATCGTATACGTACATAAGTTCCTCGAATTATAATAATAATTATTATTATTATTATTGTTAATACTTCTTTTAATATAAATGAAGCCATAAATAAATAAATTGAAAAAAAACTAATAAATATAATTCTTCCATATTCCGATATAAAAATAATTGCAAATAAATAAGAACCATATTCAATATTAAATCCTGAAACTAATTCAGATTCTCCTTCTGCTAAATCAAATGGAACTCGATTTAATTCAGCTAAAATAGTAATAATTCAAATAATAAAAATAAAACTTAAAGAAAAAATTAAGGGATAACCTTTCTGAACTCTGAAGAATTCAGAAAGGTTATATCTTTCTGGTAAAATACTTAAAGAAATTAAAATAATGGCTATTCTTACTTCGTAAGAAATTACTTGAGCAAATCCCCGATAAGAACCAATTAATGAAAATTTTGAATTAGAGGCTCATCCCCTTAGAAGAATTGAATATCTTGTAATTCTTGAAATGCAAATGAAAAAAATAATTCCTAAATTTAAATTTATAATATTATTAGGATATTCAAAAATAATTCACATTATAAGTATTATTCTAATTATTAATAAAGGTGAAATATTATAAATAAATTTATTTATATAAAATATTTTATTTCATTCTTTTGAAAATAATTTTAATGCATCTCTAAATGGTTGAAAAATTCCTATAATACCTGTTTTATTAGGACCTTTACGAATATGACAATAACCTAAAAATTTTCGTTCTATTAAAGTAAAAAAAGCAATACTTAATAAAATTATAATTAATAAAATGCTTGTATAAATAAAATTTAAAATTATTAAAGGAATAAGTTCATAAAGGAAGCTTAAATTCCTTGCATTTTTTTTCTGCCACTTTAATAAATTACAAAAATTGATGCAAATAAAGTTGTTTATCTTAATAATTAAATTTTAGAATTCCTTTCGTACTAACTAAAAAAATTTTTTATTAAGATAGAATCCAACCTGATTCTCATCGGTCTAAACTCAGATCATGTAGGAATTTAAAAGTTGAACAAACTTCTTTTTTTAACTTCTTCATTAAAAAAGAATCCTAATCCAACATCGAGGTCGCAAACTATTTTGTCAATAAGATCTATCAAAAATTATTACGCTGTTATCCCTAGAGTATTTAATTCATTAGTTTATTAATAATAGATCAATTTAAATTTTAAAAAGTTATTAATATTTTTTGATCGCCCCAATCAAGATTTTAAAAAAAAAACTTTTTAATTGTAAAATCTTAAATTCTTAGGGTCTTCTTGTCTTTAATAAGTATAATTGTTTTTGCACAAATTAAAAAAAATTCAATTTTTATTTTTAAAAAAGTTTTTTTTTAAATTTCCATTCTTTTAGCATTCAATTAAAATCTTATTACAATACCTTTGTATAGTCAAAATACTACAGCAATTAAAAATTTCATTGAGCAGAAATTACATTTAATTAGTTTTACTAAATGAAATGTTTTTATTAAACAGTTAAAAAAAAATTTTGCTGAATTCTTAAAAATTATTTTTCTATTAAATTTTAATTTTAAATAATAAATTTATTTAAACTTTTACTAATATTTTCATTTTTATTTAAATTTTAAATTAAATTTATTAAATTTTTTAAATATTTTAATTTTCAAATTAAACATATTTATGAAAATAAAAAAGAAAATTTTAATCTTTCTGTTTTTTATTTTTTAGTTTTAAATTTTTAATTTTAGCTTATCCCAAAATTAATTTTCCATAATATTCTATAATAATTACATTTATGGACATACTTGAAGTAAACTTATTATTATAACCAGATATCTTAATTTTTGAAAAGAATTTCACATCTAAAATTAAATTTTATTTATATTGAAATATAAATTAATTTATAATTTTAGCTCAAATTATTTCGGGAAAAAAAAATTTTTTTTTTTTTTAGAAATTCCCTTATGCTAAAGGTACATTTTTTTTTCTTTTTTTTATTTACTAAAAAATCCTTTTCAGTTTTTAAGATATTAAAAAAAAAATAATTAAATTTCTTTAAAAAAAAAAGAAGTTACTAGTAAATAAAAAAATGGTATAATAATACTAAATTTCATTGTAAATGAAATATCATTAATGATTTCATTTTTTTTTAAAACACTTTCCAGTATTTTAACTTTGTTACGACTTATCTTATAAAAGAGTGACGGGCGATATGTACATATTTTAGAGCTTTATTCAAATTAACTTAATATTTTAATTTTACTATCAAATCCTAAATGTTTTATTTCAATTTTATTTTTCTTAAAAGAAATGTAATTCACTTCATTCATAAATTTATGCTGCACCTTGACTTAATTTTCTTCTAATTTAAGAATATTAATAATAATAACAAATTATTATTATAATAGTGGTATACAAACTGAAAAGTACTAATTTAAGTAAGGTCTAGGTGTTTTATCCATTAAAGAGCAAATTCCTCTGAAAAGCTTAAAATACCGCCATAATTTTTTGCTTTCGTAATTAATATTTACTTACAATTTTTTATTCTTAATAATAGGGTATCTAATCCTAGTTTTTTTAAAGAGTTTTAATTTTATTTCTAAAAAAGTTAAAAAATAAATTTCACCTTATTTTTTTAATAAAATTTTATTATAAAAAATTAAATTAATTAAAATAAGAAAATTTCTATTTGTCTAACCGCTGCTGCTGGCACAAATTTAGCTAGAATTCTCTCCCTTATTCTCAATAATAATTAATTATTAAGGAATTAAATTTTCTACTTATTTTTTTTTATAAATTGGATAAAAAAATAAGGGATTTTTCTCTTTAACCAAATCAAATTTAACAAAAATATAAAAAATTTTATATATTTTATTAGAATAAAAGACATTTTTTGTTAAAACTCGTGTCTATCGGTTATCTCGATATATAAAAGGAAACGTATGCCAGACTTTAAACGGCAAACTTCCCAATATTTTGAATAGGTCCTATAATTTGAGCAAAATGTAACCATTTATCTTTTTCTCTCCGAATTTATTAGTTAGTAGATGTGTACATGACTTAGTATGACCCTTAGTTACTCTTAGATGGGTCAATAGATGAGACAGCCGGTCGTCGCCCCTTATTCAAAATAGATGATATACTATTCCGGCATAGTAAAATGCCTGAATAAAGGGTTATCTTGATAGGATAAATTATGTATTTAATACTTTTACTAAATTGAAATTAACTTTAATAAATTTAATTATTTTTTAAAAATTCAAAATTTTTTGTGATAACACTCAAAGTTATTTGCATCAATTTTTGTAATTTATTTTCAAATTTTATTTTTACATTTTCAGTGTAATGTTTTAATTTAAACTATGAAAACTTAAATATTAATGAATAAAAAAATTATAATAAATAAAATTAAAAAAAAAAATAGGTTTAAATTTTTAGAAACTGGAATTTCAAATTGGTTGTTAATTATTTTTTTAAAACCTATTGGACCTAATAATTCTCCTCAAGTTCAATCATTAATTCTTATTTTTAATAAAAAATTTCTTTTTTTTAAAATTAAATATCTTGTTAATTTAGAAAAAAATCATATTGTTATAAAAAAATCTAAATTTAATATTTTAAATTTTTGAAAAAAATTTAAAATATTGGAAAAAATAATTAAACTTATTAAAAGAATTGAAAGTATTAAAATTTTTTGAAAATTTCTTAAAAAAATTATTCTTATATTTGGTAAAAGTATTCATGAAAAAAAATTTCCCGTTAAAATTAAAATTAAAGTTAAAATAAAAATTGGATAAATTATAAATTTATCAAAGTTATTCAATAAATAATTTGAATAAAATACATTATTTAAAAATAAATAATAAATTATTCGAAAATTATATATTAAAGTTAGAATAATGCCAATAATAAAAAAAAATAATATAAATATATTTATATTATTTATTAACACTCATTCAAAAATTAAATCTTTTGAATAAAAACCACCAATAAAAGGTATACCTATTAATGAAAATATTCTTACAATTATACAACTTTTAATTAAAGGGCTTATTACAAAAGAATCTGATAATATTCGAATATCTTGAAATCCTTTTAAATTGTGAATTAAAAATCCTGCACATAAAAATAATATAGACTTAAATATAGCATGTATAATTAAATGAAAAAAAGCTATATTTATTAAATTCATTGATAAAATTAGTATTATTATTGAAAGTTGACTTAAAGTAGAAAAAGCAATAATTTTTTTTAAATCATTTTCAAATAATGCATTTATTCCTGACATAATTATAGTTAATAAAGAAATTTTTAAAAGAATATTTCCAAAATAATTAAAATTAAATAAAAAATTAAATCGAATTAACAAATAAACACCTGCTGTAACTAAAGTTGAGGAGTGAACAAGTGAAGAAACCGGTGTTGGTGCAGCTATAGCTGCAGGAAGTCAAGCAGAAAATGGAATTTGGGCTCTTTTAGTTAAGCCTGCAATAATAATTATAATGCCTCAGATTTTTTCAAATCTTTGAAATCTTAATAAATTAAATGTATTGAAATTAATAGCAAAAATAATTATTATAATTAATATTACATCTCCAATACGATTTGAAATAATAGTTATCATACCTGAATTATAAGAATTAATTCTTTGATAATAAATAACTAAACAATATGAAATTAAACCTAACCCATCTCATCCTAAAATAAATATTAACGCATTTGGTATTAAAATTATTAATATTATTGATAAAATAAATAATAATACTATATAGCAAAAAGCATTCTTATTTTTATCTAAACTTATATATCTATTTCTATATAATAAAACTATTCTTGAAATTATTAAAACAATAAAGGAGAAAAAACAACTTATTCAATCAAATAAAAAATAAAATTTATATTCAAGGCCATTTAATGAAAGTAATACATATTCTAAAGTAAAAAAAAAATTTAAGTTTATTAAAAATAAAAAAATTAAAAAAAAGTAAAAGCTTAAAAAAAATAAAATTAAACTTCATTTAATAAAAATTGTTTAATGAATTTCATCTATAAATCCACAATTTATAATTTTATAATTAAACTAATTAAACTTTTAATTTAAATAAATTTTAAAAAAAAATTTATTTTGAAAAATCAAATTCTTATTGGAAATAAGTGTAATATTAAAAGCATATATTCTCGACAGGTAATAGGTTTATTTCTATATAAAATTCATCTCTTTCCATGATTAATGTATCTATATATATAAATAGAATAACAAGCTCTAAAAAAAATTAATAAAGAAATAGGAATAATAAAATAAAAATTATATTTAATTAAACTTGTTCTTAAAAATAACTCCCCAAATAAATTTATGGTCATAGGAGCTGATATATTAATCACTCTAAATAAAAATCATCATAAAGTTAAATTAGGAAAAATTAATATTATTCCTTTAATTAAAAACATATTTCGAGTAAAAAATCGTTCATAAAGTAAATTTCTTAAACAAAAAAGAGCAGATCTGCATAACCCATGACCAATTATTATTATTAATATTCCATAACTTCCATATAAAAAAAAAGTAAGACAACCTCTTAATGCTACACCTATGTGAGAAATTGACGAAAAAGCAATTAATGATTTAATATCAATTTGAAAAAAACAGACAATACTAATTACGACAGCACCTCAAATTGAAATCAATATAAAAATAATTCTATAATTCAATAAATCAATAAAAAAAAAACTTTTAAATCGATACAATCCATAAAAACCCAATTTCAAAAGAACCCCGGCTAGAATTATAGAACCTGCTACAGGTGCTTCTACATGAGCTTTAGGTAATCAAATATGAAATAAAAATATTGGAATTTTTACTAAAAATCTTAATACTATAAAAAAAAATATTATACCTATTGATTCAAAAATTCAACAATTATAAATAATTCTTAAAGAGACATTTTTATTTAATATAAGAATTAATAAAGGTAATGAACCAAAAACAGTATATATTAACATATAAAATCCAGCTTGTAATCGTTCCGGCTGGTTACCTCAATTAATAATTATTATTATAATTGGGAAAAGGACAGATTCAAAAAATAAATAAAATATTAATAAATTTTCTGCAGAAAAACACAAAATTAAAAATATTATTATTATTATTGTATAAAATATAAAAAAATTATTTTTAAAAATTTTGAGAAAATTTCTTGCTAAAATTATTAAAAAAGAAATTCAAATAGTAAGATTAATTATTGTTAATCTTATTAAGTCTGTATATGTAAATCTTGATAATAATTCACCTCTGTTAATAATTGTTTTAAAAATTACAAGAAAATTTAATAATAATAAATATATTATTACTTGATAAGATCTAATATAATTAAAAATACATACAATCAATAATCTTATTGTTAAAATTATTAACATTTAATTAAATTTAATGAATTTATAAATTCATTACCATAATAAAATCTTATTATAACTAAAAGTCTAAGACCTAAACCTGCTTCACAAACAATTCTAATTAAAAACACAAAAATTCTTAAAATGTTTAATAAACTAAAAAATGTTAGTAATAAAAATAATAAAATTATATAAATAAATTCAATTCTTAAAAGAATTAATATTAAATGATTTCTATTAAATAAAAAAATAAATATACCAATAAAATATAAAATTAAAATTAATCTTATCATAAGTTGAAATAATTTATTAAAAATATTGATTTTGTAAATCAAATTTGACTATGTCTTTCAATTTCAGAAAAGATCTCTCTCAATAAATCTCCAAAATTTATATACTATTATATATTATTTTCTGAAATTAAGATATTTTTAATTTTATCCTTAATTTGCGCCTTATTTTTTCATCCTATTATAATATTATTATCATTAATTTTATTTACTTTATTTTTATCAATCATATTTTATAATTCCTTTCAATTTGCCTTTATTTCATTAATAATAGTTTTACTTATTTTAGGTGGAATATTAATTATTTTTATGTATATAATTAGATTATGTCCTAATAGTAAAATAAATTTAAATATTAAATTAATAATCACACCTTTTTTATTATTTTTTTTTGTAACTAATTTAAATTGGGAAAAATTTGAGTTTACTATAATTTATAAAATTTATATAATAAACTACTTAAATATAATAATTATTATAATGTTTTTTCTTATTATATCATTAATAATTATTTCTAAAAATTTAAAATGAATTAATGCTCCCATTAAAAAATTTATTTAACTTATGATAATCAAATTGGTAACTCCATTTAAAAATTTACCTACTCCTTCTAATATTTCTTACATATGAAATTTTGGCTCCCTTTTAGGAATATGTTTAATAATTCAAATTTTTACCGGGTTATTTTTAGCTATAAATTTCTCAAGAGATATTACAACAGCTTTCAAAATAATTTCTCATATTCAACGAGATGTAAATAATGGTTGATTAATCCGTTCAATTCATGCTAATGGAGCATCATTATTTTTTATTTTTTTATATATTCATATTGCTCGTGGTATTTATTATTCTTCTTTCTATTTCACAAAAGTATGAATTACTGGAATTTTAATAATTTTAATACTTATAGGAACTGCATTTTTAGGTTATATTCTACCTTGAGGACAAATATCATTTTGAGGCGCAACAGTAATTACAAATCTCATTTCAGCTATTCCTTATGTAGGATCAACTATAACTTTTTGAATTTGAGGTGGATTTTCAGTAGATAATAATACTTTAATACGCTTTTTTACGCTCCATTTTATTTTCCCTTTTATTTTAACTTTTTTAGTTTTTATTCATATTTTAATAATTCATGAAAAAGGATCTAGAAACCCATTAGGATTAACACTTAATATTGATAAAATTCCATTCCATCCTTATTTTTCAATTAAAGATTTAATAGGAATTTTTATAATTATATTTCCATTTATATATATTTCCATTATTTATCCTTATAATTTAATAGATGCTGAAAATTTTAATATAGCAAATCCTATAATTACACCTCCTCATATTCAACCTGAATGATATTTTTTATTTGCTTATGCAATTCTTCGATCAATTCCTAATAAACTAGGAGGTGTAATTGCACTTATTATATCTATTTTAATTCTTTTTTCATTTACATTAACCATAAAAAATAAACTTTCGTCCTTTTATTTCAATAACATAAAAAAAATATTTTTCTGAATTTTAGTAAATTGTTTTTTTATACTAACTTATTTAGGTGCAATACCAATTGAATATCCTTTTGATTTTATAAGAAAAATTTCAACAATTCTTTATTTTTTTATATTTATTTTTATTCCAATATTATAAGACTTTTTAACTATAATTAATTAAGTATATATTTTGAAAATATAAAAAAGAAAATTTTCTAAAAGTCTTTCAATTGAATTAAACTGTAATTCATTAATAAATTCTAAATTTATTGCATTTCTCTGCCAAATTGAAAATGTCTTTTTAAAAAGTTAATTTTTTAAAAAGACATTTTTTGTTAAAACTCGTGTCTATCGGTTATCTCGATATATAAAAGGAAACGTATGCCAGACTTTAAACGGCAAACTTCCCAATATTTTGAATAGGTCCTATAATTTGAGCAAAATGTAACCATTTATCTTTTTCTCTCCGAATTTATTAGTTAGTAGATGTGTACATGACTTAGTATGACCCTTAGTTACTCTTAGATGGGTCAATAGATGAGACAGCCGGTCGTCGCCCCTTATTCAAAATAGATGATATACTACATTGCATGCAAAAAAATCTTACTAAATTTAAATTGCAAATTTAAATATGATTATATACTAATCTAAGATTTT